AAGATCCAAATTTCATATTTTCACCTTTTCTTTTTAGAAAAAAAAAAATATGAAAATATGAAAGAAAAATTAAATACCAATAGATTTCAAATTTCTGCAAAATGCTTTTCTATTTCTAAAATATCCAATATATATTTTACATCTTCTATACGAAAATGTTCCATTTTCATAAGGTCTTCTTTACTATTATTCAAAAGTTCTAATAATGTATGAATATTGGATTTTTTGAAACAATTATAGATCCTGGGAGGCAATTCTAATTGGTCAATAAAAATGGATTTCAATGTTAGTTCTTTTGTATTTTTCCTTAGTTTAGCCTTAGCCAATATATGATGAAAAGTAAAAAGGGGTAAAGTAACTTTGTGTTGATTGTTTTCTAAATTAAAGTTATCTTCTTCCGCATGTAAAAAGGGAATAAATAAATCAATCAAATTCCGGGAGGCTTCACAAAGCGCTTCCTTCGGAGTTAAACTTCCATTTGTCCATATTTCGATAAAAAGTATCTCTTGTTTTTCATTCCCATTCCCATAGGAATGAATACTATGATTTACATTTCGAACAGGCATGAATACAGCATCTATGGGATAACTTCCGTCTTGAGAGTTTTTTAGTGTTTTTATACGATATCCTCGATTCCTCTCGATTTTTAATTCAATACAGAAATTAATAGGGTCTGTTAGGTTGGCTATATGTTGTGTATTATCAACGATTTCTACAGAAGGTGGTAAAATGATGTCTTGAGCAGTTACATATCCAGGACCTTTGAAGCAAATAGACGCGTCCCGAGTTCCGTACAGATTACTTCTCAATACAATTTCTTTCAAATTCATTAAAATTTCATGTACTGATTCTTGAATCCCTACTATGGTAGAATATTCGTGTGGTATTTTCTCTGATTTTGCACGTGTAATACATGTTCCTTCTATTTCTCCGAGCAAAACTCTTCGAATTGCAATGCCTATTGTATCGGCTTGGCCTTTCCTAAGAGTAGACAGAATAAAACGTCCATAATAAAGACGTTTACTGTCTACTCTTGATTCAACACATTTCCACTGTAGTGTCCGAGTCGATACTCTTATTTTCTCTCGAACCATAGTAATATATTATTTTATTTTGATCAAACTGTTGAATTGTTTATTTCTCTTGAAATCTTTTCAATGTTTATTTTTTATTTTACACACGTCTTTTTTTAGGAGACCTACATCCATTATGTGGCATAGGGGTTACATCCCGTATCAAATTTAATAGTATACCACTTCTACGAATAGCTCTTAATGCTGCATCTCTTCCGAGACCGGGACCTTTTATCATGACTTCTGCTCGTTGCATGCCTTGATCCGCTACTGTTCGAATAGCATTTCCTGCTGCGGTTTGAGCAGCAAATGGTGTACCTCTTCGTGTACCCTTGAATCCACAAGTACCGGCAGAGGACCAAGAAATCACCCGACCCCGTACATCTGTAACAGTCACAATAGTATTGTTAAAACTAGCTTGAACATGAATAACTCCCTTTGGTATTTTACGAGCATGCTTACGCGAACCAATACGTCCTTTACGCGAACCCATTTTTGGTATAGGTTTTGCCATAATTGATTATTTCATAAAAATAAATCCGAGATATATGGATATATCCATTTCATTCAAAAGCGGATCTTTTACTATTTTAGAACTAGTTTTGAACTAAAATGAATATTCTATTTATATATATTAATTGTATTTTTATATTAATAAAATACAATTTTTTGAAATAAAATTTCAAATTGGAATTTTGGAAATACCAATAATATGAATTCTAATATTTTATAGAATATATAGAAGAATATATAGAAATAGAATATATAGAATATATATTAATATATATATAATAAAATCTAAATTCTTATATTATTATATTTTTCTAGAAAGTCCTCTTTTGTGGAAATATTATCCTTGTCTTTGTTTATGTTTTGGATTGGAACAAATTACTATAATTCGCCCTCGCCTGCGAATTAATCGACATTTTTCACAAATTTTACGAACAGAAGCTCCTATTTTCATATTTTTAATTCCTTAATAAGTTAATCCTCAATCTATTTATTAGAAGAAAATAAGATTTCTTTACATTTTGAACTTCGAATTTTACCCTTCTTCAAATATATATATCAAATATATATTGTTGAAATTAAAAAACAGTCTAATTAAATGGAATTGAATGATTTATGCTTCCTTTTTCTTTTCCAGTTGTATACATATAAACATATAAAAGTATGTCGAATCTTTTCTTCAGAAACATAGCTTCTAACCTAAGCGAATTTTCATTCTATAAAGCAACCTGAAACATACCTCCCGGAAGTAATTGATTCAGTAATTAAAGTCTCGTGAATCTTTTTTTGAATTGCAGTTTAACCCCTTCCGGCATTCACTAATATATATAATTAATATATATCTAATGAGTATATAAGGGGCGATATTAGAAACCTGTGTATTAGAAACCTGTGTTTTGTCTCTCTCTTTTCTTTTTAAAAAATGGATAAATGGATAGAAGTTTCTAATATAATTTAAATGATATAAAGATTACCATATATAACATAAAACTTCTCCACCTATTTTTTCTAACCGAGCTTCTCGATCTGTCATTATACCTCGAGAAGTTGAAAGAATTACAATTCCCATGCCTCCTAAAATTCTAGGTATTTGTTGATAATTAGAATATATTCGTAAACCAGGTGTACTGATCCGTTTTAAATTTAAACAATTTTTATATGTTCCTTTCCTATTTCTTCTATACCGTAGAGTTAAAACTAAAAAATATTTAGTGTTTTCCCTATGTTTTCTGACGTTTTCAATAAACCCTTCTCGTAAAAGTATTTTCACGGTGTTTTCGGTGATGTTAGTAAATGGTATTTGAACCATTCCTTTTCTATTCATGTCAGCATTTCGTATATAGGTTATTATGTCAGCGATGGTGTCCTTACTCATGATAAACAAAAATGATTGTTACCCCTTACTTTCGATATAATCAACATGCTTCTTATTTCAATTTTTTTTTTTTTCTTTATTTAGATTCTCAAATATTAATATGAAATAGATAATAATAGCTATTTTTAAAATTGATAATAGTTACTACAAAAGAAAAGGGATATGTGTGAAATATAATATATTAATTCATCTATTTTAGTTACAAAATAAACTATCTATATGAAGGTTTCGTGTTAGAATCTTATAATACCTCGGGTGCTAATGAGACTATTTTAGTAAAATTCAACTGTCTCAATTCCCGAGCGATTGCGCAAAAGATTCGAGTTCCTTTTGGGTTTCCTTCTTGATCAATAACAACTGCAGCATTATCATCATACTGAATTATTATACCGTTATTACGTTTGAGTTCTTTACAAGTACGTACAATTACAGCTCTGATCACTTCTGATCTTTCTAAGGTAGTATTTGGTACTGCTTCCTTGATTACAGCAACAACAATGTCACCAATATAAGCATATCGTCGATTACTAGCTCCTAGGATTCGAATACACATCAATTCGCGGGCTCCGCTGTTATCAGCTACATTCAAATAGGTTTGATGTTGAATCATATCATTTTTTTGTTCTTTTAGTCCAAAAATGGAAATAAAAAGAATATTCTGTGTTCAAAAATAAGGAATCCACAATTGCATTTTTTTGTTTTCATCCTAAAGACCTCTTTCCTTTGGTTCTCATTATTATCCTGAAACAATGAATTGAGTTCGTATAGGCATTTTTGAGGCTGCTATTGAAATAGCCTTTCTGGCTATGTTTTCTGAGATCCCACCCATCTCATAAAGTATTTTCCCAGGTTTAACGACAGCTACCCAATATTCGGGAGATCCTTTTCCCGAACCCATACGCGTTTCGGTAGGTCTTACTGTAACCGGTTTGTCTGGAAATATGCGTACCCATATTTGTCCACCTCGGCGAACATTTCTTGACATTGCCCGCCGTCCCGCTTCTATTTGTCTAGATGTGATCCAAGCAGGCTCAAGTGCCTGAAGCGCATATCTTCCGAAGCAAATATGATTACCTCGATAGGATATTCCTTTCATTCTTCCTCTATGTTGTTTGCGAAATCTGGTTCTTTGGGGGTTATAGTTGATGGTTGTTTCTCAATTCCATCTCTATTACAGAACCGTACATGAGATTTTCACTTCATACGGCTCCTCGCGAATGAAACGATTCAAACATATATATAAATGACTTTAACCAATAAAATAATATATATATACTAGGATACATATGTTTAATAAATAATAGAATCTCGGGATTTTATGAAATATCATACAATTTATTGGTCTATTGAAAATTTGTATATTTTGTTTTGATATATAACTAAATATGTACTCTTATAAACAATTATAGACAATTTTTGTTATCTTATAAGGTTCTAACGAATATTTATTTTTCTTTTATTTTTATTATTCAGATCATATCGGATTGGCAAAAATAAAAAAAATTCAATTTAAATAAAATGAAACTTTTCGCGGGCGAATATTTACTCTTTTCGTTATTATTTAATTCAGATATAATGTAGGGCACAACTCCTCAAAAATAAATGGATTCATTTTTTGGTTTGTTCCGCCATCCCACCTAATGAATCATTAAGATTTGTTAAAAAAAATCTTAGCTATTCACAGGTTTCTTCGTTCCCATCGCTTCTCGATTAATCATTAGGTCTGGATTATACAATGGAGCCTCCTTTATTTTAGAATAATATTTTATAAGATTTTTTTTTTAATATTATTTATTTTCGTTTTTCTTGAATCAAATTTCTCAGTTTTTATTGATTCATAGCTCTTGATTGGTTTGTGTTACGGATATATTTATGTATATACGAATTAATTCATATTGATGCTTTATTACATTAACTTTTATGAGATGACCCATAGACCTTTCCATATTAGAATTCTATATCATAGATTTTTTTTCTCTCTTTCTTTCAACCTTTCATTTATCTGTATATTCTTATTGTTTTACAACTCATAATCAGATTCA